ATTTCTAATAAGTTGTTTAATAGTTGGCATGTTGAATCATATACATAATGGGTTGGTTTGGATTGATCCTAACCAGATGATTATGAATTTTTTTATTTATATTTATAGATTTAATAGTTAACCTCGTAGGTAAAATATCAAATCACGGATTTGCACAAAATCCATTTTTTTTCATTCAACTGCTACAAGATCAACAATTCCATAAGCTTGGGCTTCTGTTGCTGACATAAAAACGTCTCTTTCCATGTCTTCAGATATAACCCATAGTGGTTTGCCCGTCCTTTGTACATAAACCCTTGTGAGGGTTTCGCGTAGTTTGAGCAGTTCTTCCGCTTCCAGGATAAATTCTCCCGTTTGCGCCTCATAAAAAGAACTAGCAGGTTGATGGATCATTACCCTGATGATAGAAGGTTGCTCTATCTAGTGTGATGAAAGGAACAGAAAAGAAAGATAAAGAATAATAGGAAAAAGATAGAATTGAACAACCGTACGGGCATCATCTTTTGTGCATTGCATACGGCTCTACAATAAAATTGACCCTTACTTTCCATTCAAGAAAGATAAAAATAGAATCTATTAGCCCCGGATGGGTAAATGATCAAATTGCCACCCTTCCTTTTGGAGGAGTTCAAAAATACTATGATGGCTCCGTTGCTTTCTATTTTAAAATATCTTTTTTTTCTTTGATTCAGCAATCCCAAAGTTTCTTTTTGATCTAACCAAAAGGGGAAAAATTTGGTTTTTTTGCACTCTTTTTTTATAACTTAAATATTGTTAAGAGCCCTTCGGCGTGAAAACAACCAAGTTTGTAACGCTGAATTGGACTTCCGATAGATAAGAGAAAATCGGAAATCTCTTTTATCTCATACTACTCTCTCGATACATAATCAAATGGTTTGAAAAAAAACAATACAAAAATTTTTCATATCGAATTCGAAGTGCCATGCTATTATTACTTAATATTCATATGGCGAAGGCATAGTTTTCTTTTTTCTCTCAAATAAAAAAACCATTGGCGCCAAGCGTGAGGGAATGCTAGACGTTTGGTAATTTCTCCTCCAACCAGGATAAAAGATCCCATTGACGCGGCTAATCCCATGCATATTGTATGGACCTCCGGTCGTACAAATTGCATAGTATCATAAATAGCTACTCCAGGTATTACCCATCCGCCAGGAGAGTTTATAAACAAATACAGATCTTTGGTATCATCCTCGATACTGAGATATACCATAAGACCAATAAGTTGATTCGAGATCTCGCTATCAACTTCTTGCCCTAAAAAAAGTAATCTTTCTCGATAAAGTCGGTTGAGTAGGGTAAAATTCTATCCCTTAGGAACCGTACATGCACCTTTTGATGCATACGGTTCAAAAAAAATTGCGAAAAAAAAAAGAATCAATGTATAGATTACAGTCCTCTTTATTTTTCCTATTCTTTTTCATAGCAGGTTTTTTCGGACTTTTAACGGAAGGGCTTTTTCTTCGATTTTTCAATTCAATAAAGACGAATTTTGATTTATTGTTTCTAATATAATAGAAAAAAGTCAATAAACTTATCGAATTAACTTCTCATTGATGTATTGTTTCATCGGGATTCAATCCAAACAGTATTTTCTTGTTCCTGAATGGGCCTCTTTCACCTTTTTAGGTTTAGGCTCTACTCCGGGTAAAGATCCGCCCGATTTTGATCTGCACATATAGGACAAATCTTCCCATCACCATTTCTTTTTGTTATGACTTTACAAATAACAAAAAGGAATCGTTTATGATACACATAGTAATCATAGATATATTACCAATTGGGTTTTTTTCTAAACGGAGCCTGGATACTTCATTTTTTTAGTCCAACCAAAGCCAACCATAAAATATTCTAATTGATAATAGTACGATGAATTCCCCCAAACAATGCGTCTAATTGCGCTTCACGCTCCAATTTTTTGATGATTCAATTTATCTTTCTTGGGCGAAACGGAGGATATCTCGATCGGGGGAGAGAACGGGGAAATCCCATATGACCCAATATATCTGACAAGTCGCACTATACGTCAACCCAAGATGCATCTTCCTCTCCAGGACTTCGGAAAGGTACTTTTGGAACACCAATAGGCATGAATTGAAAGAAAAAAGAACTCAATACTATATTTCACTTTGATGTGGAAACGTAAAAATATGGTTTTATTGTCTTTATAATAGTAAAATATGGGCTTTATCATATTTATTTTATCCATAGATTCGAAAAATTAAGAAAGAGAAAATAAATAAAGCAAACCTTTTACGAATAGGTCCTTCTAATGATAAATAAGGATGGACACATTTACTCATAGAAAGTGGTATCAATCCACCATTGCGTATTGGTACTTATCGAGTATAGAATAAATCTGCTTCTCTTTGTTCTTACGAACAGAATTCTTCCATTATTTTGAACAGAATAGAATATAGAATAAAAACCCTTGTTAGGAAATAATCCGCTGAACAAGGGAAGTCCATATCCATAGGATAGTCATAGTATATTCCAATGCAATAAAGTTACGTAGTGTCTATTTATCTTTGATAAAGGGGTATTTTCCATGGGTTTGCCTTGGTATCGTGTTCATACCGTTGTATTGAATGATCCCGGCCGGTTGCTTTCCGTTCATATAATGCATACAGCTCTGGTTGCTGGTTGGGCGGGCTCGATGGCTCTCTATGAATTAGCAGTTTTTGATCCTTCTGACCCTGTTCTTGATCCAATGTGGAGACAGGGTATGTTCGTTATACCCTTCATGACTCGTTTAGGAATAACCAATTCGTGGGGAGGTTGGAGTATCACAGGAGGGACTGTAACGAATCCGGGAATTTGGAGTTACGAAGGTGTAGCTGGGGCACATATTGTATTTTCTGGCTTATGCTTTTTGGCGGCTATCTGGCATTGGGTCTATTGGGATCTAGAAATATTTTCTGATGAACGTACAGGAAAACCTTCTTTGGATTTGCCCAAGATCTTTGGAATTCATTTATTTCTCTCCGGGGTGGCTTGTTTTGGTTTTGGTGCATTTCATGTAACAGGCCTGTACGGTCCTGGAATATGGGTGTCCGATCCTTATGGACTAACGGGAAAAGTACAACCTGTAAATCCGTCGTGGGGCGTGGAAGGTTTTGATCCTTTTGTTCCGGGAGGAATAGCTTCTCATCATATTGCAGCAGGTACATTGGGTATATTAGCGGGTCTATTCCATCTTAGCGTTCGACCTCCACAACGTCTGTACAAAGGATTACGTATGGGAAATATTGAAACCGTACTCTCTAGTAGTATCGCGGCTGTCTTTTTTGCAGCTTTTGTTGTTGCTGGAACTATGTGGTATGGTTCAGCAACTACCCCCATCGAATTATTTGGTCCCACTCGTTATCAATGGGATCAGGGTTACTTCCAGCAAGAGATATATCGAAGAGTTAGTGCTGGGCTAGCAGAAAATCAAAGTTTGTCAGAAGCCTGGTCTAAAATTCCTGAAAAATTAGCTTTTTATGATTATATCGGCAATAATCCCGCAAAAGGAGGATTATTCAGGGCAGGCTCGATGGATAACGGAGATGGAATAGCGGTTGGGTGGTTAGGACACCCTGTCTTTAGAGATAAAGAAGGGCGTGAGCTTTTTGTACGTCGTATGCCCACTTTTTTTGAAACATTTCCTGTCGTTTTGGTAGACGGCGACGGAATTGTTAGAGCTGATGTTCCTTTTAGAAGGGCAGAATCCAAGTATAGTGTTGAACAAGTAGGTGTAACCGTTGAGTTCTATGGTGGCGAACTCAATGGAGTCAGTTATAGTGATCCTGCTACTGTGAAAAAATATGCTAGACGCGCCCAATTGGGTGAAATTTTTGAATTAGATCGTGCGACTTTGAAATCCGATGGTGTTTTTCGTAGCAGTCCAAGAGGTTGGTTTACTTTTGGGCATGCTTCATTTGCTTTGCTCTTCTTCTTCGGACACATTTGGCATGGTGCTAGAACCTTGTTTAGAGATGTTTTTGCTGGTATTGACCCAGATTTGGATGCTCAAGTAGAGTTTGGAGCATTCCAAAAACTTGGGGATCCAACTACAAGAAGACAGGCAGCCTGATACAAGACCCCTTTGGTATCTTTCGCCTTTATTTTCTTTTTGGAGGGAATTTTACATAGAGTACTGGGGTGGATTTGAATTACCGCTTTTTTTGATTCTTGCTCTTTCGAGATGATTCTCCAAAAGAAAATGAAAAAAAATAAAAAAACAAACAGATAGGAAAGCTATAATTGTAAACCACGATCGAATTTATGGAAGCATTGGTTTATACATTCCTTTTAGTCTCGACTCTAGGGATAATTTTTTTCGCTATTTTTTTTCGAGAACCGCCTAAAGTTCCAACTAAAAAGAGAAAATAATTTTTCATTATCTCAATTGACGTAATGAGCCTCCCAACATCGGGAGGCTCATTACTTCAACTAGTCCCCGTGTTCCTCGAATGGATCTCTTAGTTGTTGAGAAGGTTGCCCAAAAGCGGTATATAAGGCGTACCCGGTAAAACTTACAAGTAAACCAGATATAAAGATGGCGACTAGGGTTGCTGTTTCCATTATGATTATATAATTTCCAGACTCCAACGGATCTATCATAAGATCATTTATTTACAACGGAATGGTATACAAAGTCAACAGATCTCAATGAATACAATAATTTATGGCTACACAAACTGTTGAGAACAGTTTTAGATCGGGTCCAAGACGAACTACTGTAGGGAGTTTATTAAAACCATTGAATTCGGAATATGGTAAAGTAGCTCCCGGGTGGGGGACGACTCCTTTGATGGGTGTCGCAATGGCCCTGTTTGCGGTATTTCTATCTATTATTTTGGAAATTTATAATTCTTCCGTTTTATTGGATGGAATTTCAATGAATTAAATCTATAAGAATCACAAAGTCCTGGCTTTTGAATAAAAAATCAATCAATTAGAACTCGAATTTCTGGCCTATTCAATTTTGGTAGTTC